TTTATTTTGCATTGAACAACTGTCTATAACTATTTTTCTAGGTATCACTAATATTCCAAGAATTACTACACAACTTTTTTTTGAATCAACAAAAACAATTCTTGATAAATATATTTACAAGACTGAAGAAAATGGAGAAAAAAAAAAAAAAAATACCATTTATTTTATTTCGACTATAAAAAATTTAATATCAAAAAAAAAAAAAATTAGTTATGACCTATGCTCTTTATCACAAGCATATGTATTTTACAAATTATCACAAATTAAAGTTAGTCACTTTTCTAAATTAAAGGCTATTCTTGAATATAACATATGCATAACATCCTTTTTTGTTAAAAATCAAATAAAGGATTTTTTTCAAGAACAAGGAATCTTTCATTATGAATTGAAAGATAAAACCTTTTTAAATTCCGAAGTAAATCAATGGAAAAACTGGTTACGAAGTCATTCTCAATACAATTTACCTCAAATTGCATGGGCTAGATTAGGAACCCAAAAATGGAAAAAGCAAATAAACCAAGACTCTCGAGTCCTAAATCCAAGTTTAACCAAAGCGGATTCAGATGAAAAAAACCAATTTGATAATTACAAAAAACAAAATTTTTTTGAGGACAACTCGTTATTAAATCCAAAACATAATTTTAAAAAAGATTATATATATAATCTTTTTTGCTACAAATCTATTCATTCTACAGAAAAAATTTTTGACATGTCTATAGGCATTGCTCTAGATAATTGTTTAGTCTCTTGTTTTCTAGAAAAATATAAAATTCGGGGTATAGGGGAAATTCGGCATAAAAAATATTTGGATTGGAGAATTCTCAACTTTTGGCTTAGAAAAAAAGTAAATATTGAGCCCGGGGTTGATACTAAGAGTAAAAAAAAATCTCTTAAGACTAAAGTTAAGAATTATCAAAGAATTGATAAAATAACTAAGACGGGTCTTGCCAATCAAAAAAGTTTCTTTTTTGATTGGATGGGAATGAATGAAAAAATACTAAATCATCGTATAACAAATTTTGAATTTTTTTTCTTTCCAGAATTTTTCTTATTTTCTAGTACATATAAAATGAAACCGTGGGTCATACCAATTAAATTACTTCTTTTAAATTTTAATGAAAAAAAAAATGTTAATAAAAAGATCACTCTAAAGAAAAAAGGTTTTATACCATCAAACAAAAACAAATCCCTTCGATTTTATAATCTAAATAAAGAAGAAAAAGAATTGGCAGGTCAAGGAGAGCTTGAATCAGATAAAGAAAAAAAAAGAAATCTTGAATCAGCTCTAGCAAACCAAGAAAAAAAGATTGAAGAAAATTATGCAGAATCGAAGATAAAAAAGCGTCAAAATAAAAAACAATACAAAAGCAATACCGAAACGGAACTTGATTTATTTCTCACAAGGTATTCGCGTTTTCAATTGCGATGGAATTTTTTTTTTAATCAAAAAATTCTCAATAATGTAAAAATATACTGTCTCTTGGTTAGACTACAAAATCCAAACGAGATAATGATATCTTTTATTGAAAGAGGAGAGATAAACATAGATATTCTAATGATTGAAAAGAATTTCACTTTTCCAAAATTAATTAAAAAGGGAATATTTATTATTGAACCTGTCCGGTTGTCTGTAAAAAACGATGGACAGCTTATTATATATAGAACCATAGGTATTTCATTGGTTCATAAAAAAAAACACAAAATAAGTAAAAGATACAAAAAAAAAAGCTATATTGATAAAAAAAATAATTATGATTTCTTTGTCCCTGAAAATATTCTATCCCCTAAACGACGTAGAGAATTTCGAACTCTAATTTGTTTCAACTTAAAAAAAAAAAATGTGAGGGATAGAAATTCAAGATTTGATACGAATATTCAAAACTTGACCACAGTTTTGCATAAAAAGAAAGATCTTGATAAGGATAAAAATAACCTAATTAAATTAAAATCCTTTCTTTGGCCCAATTTTAGATTAGAAGATTTAGCTTGTATGAATCGATATTGGTTTAATACTACTAACGGAAATCATTTCAGTATGATAAGAATACATATGTATCCGCGATTTAAAATTCATTAATGATAGATTCTTTTTACTATATATAATATATAAGTTACGATATATGAAAACAATTGTATGCACAAATATGAGGTATTGTTTTAAATTAAATCTTTATACATGAGATTCATTTAATCAATGAAATAGATACCAATCAGAGTAGATCCATAAATAAATTAAAAGAATCCTCCCCTTTTAGATCTAAATTTAGACTTTTTTTTGAATTAAGAATTAAGAAGTTGATAATTAAATTCAGATTATTGTACAAAAAAACTACCATTATTATTACTGATCAGTAAAATTCATGTCTTTCAATTCATATTAAAAAGGGAAGGATTTCGTTTTATGATAAAAAATGCATTCATTTCATTTCAAGAAACAAACGCAGAAAGCAGGGGATCTGTTGAATTTCAAGTATTCAGTTTCACTAATAAGATACGAAGACTTACTTCACATTTGGAATTGCACAAAAAAGATTATTTATCTCAGAGGGGTCTACGAAAAATTCTGGGAAAACGTCAACGACTGCTGGCTTATTTGTCAAAAAAAAATAGAGTACGTTATAAAGAATTAATTAATCAGTTGAATATTCGGGAATTAAAAACTCGTTAAATTCCAAAATTGTGAATTAGTTAATTTTTTAGATCTTGAATTTTTTGATAAACTTATTTTTCAGCAATCTAATTCATGCCAGAACGAATCAAGGAAAAACTTATGAAGAGACCAGTTACAGGAAAAGATCTTATGATAGTCAATATGGGACCTCACCATCCATCCATGCATGGTGTTCTTCGCTTAATTGTTACTCTAGATGGTGAGGATGTTGTTGACTGTGAACCCATATTGGGTTATTTACACAGAGGAATGGAAAAAATTGCAGAAAACCGAGCAATTATACAATATTTACCTTATGTAACGCGATGGGATTATTTAGCTACTATGTTTACAGAAGCAATAACAGTAAATGGACCAGAACAATTGGGAAATATTCAAGTTCCTAAAAGGGCCAGCTATATCAGAGTAATTATGCTGGAATTGAGTCGTATAGCTTCTCATCTGTTATGGCTTGGCCCTTTTATGGCAGATATTGGGGCACAGACTCCCTTTTTCTATATTTTCAGAGAACGAGAATTTGTATATGATCTATTCGAAGCTGCCACCGGGATGAGAATGATGCATAATTTTTTTCGTATTGGAGGAATAGCGTCTGATTTACCTTATGGTTGGATAGATAAATGCTTGGATTTTTGTGATTATTTTTTAACAGAGGTTGTTGAATATCAAAAACTGATTACACGAAATCCTATTTTTTTAGAACGGGTTGAAGGCGTTGGGATTATTGGTGGGGAAGAAGCAATAAATTGGGGTTTATCCGGACCAATGCTACGCGCATCGGGAATACCGTGGGATCTTCGTAAAGTTGATCGTTATGAGTCTTACGATGAATTTGAATGGGAAATTCAGTGGCAAAAACAAGGAGATTCATTAGCTCGTTATTTAGTACGACTTAGCGAAATGACAGAATCCATCAAAATTATTCAACAGGCTCTGGAAGGACTTCCGGGAGGTCCCTATGAGAATTTAGAAAGAAGAGGCTTTGATAGAAAAAAAAATCCAGAATGGAATGATTTTGAATATAGATTCATTAGTAAAAAACCTTCTCCTACTTTTGAATTATCGAAACAAGAACTTTATGTAAGAGTTGAAGCTCCAAAAGGGGAATTGGGAATTTTTCTCATAGGAGATCAAAGTGGTTTTCCTTGGAGATGGAAAATCCGACCACCGGGTTTTATTAATTTGCAAATTCTTCCTGAACTAGTTAAAAGAATGAAATTGGCTGATATTATGACGATACTCGGTAGCATAGATATAATTATGGGAGAAGTTGATCGTTAAAATGATAATTTATTCAACAGAAATACAAACTCTAAATTCTTTTATTAGATTTGAATCTTTAAACGAGGTCTATGGACTCATATGGATATTTGTCCCTATATTTTCTCTTGTATTGGGAATCATAACAGGTGTACTAGTAATTGTGTGGTTAGAAAGAGAAATATCTGCAGGGATACAACAACGTATTGGACCTGAATACGCGGGCCCTTTGGGAATTCTTCAAGCTCTAGCCGACGGGACAAAACTACTTTTCAAAGAAGATCTTCGCCCATCTAGAGGAAATACTCCTTTATTTAGTATTGGACCATCTATAGCAGTTATCTCCATTTTACTAAGTTATTCAGTAATTCCTTTTAGCAATCACCTTGTTTTAGCGGATCTAAATATCGGTATTTTTTTATGGATTGCCATCTCAAGTATTGCTCCGATTGGACTTCTTATGTCAGGATATGGATCAAATAATAAATATTCTTTTTTAGGTGGTCTGCGAGCTGCTGCCCAATCGATTAGTTATGAAATACCATTAACTCTATGTGTTTTATCAATATCTCTACGTGCGATTCGTTAAAACGGAAACGTTTATTTTTACTATTCCGTTTCTTAGAGACGAATAAGTTAAAAAACAGAATATATATATATTTCTCTTTCGGATTAATCTTAATAAAAGGAATTTGATAGTTATATATGAGTGAAAAAAAACTGCTCAGAAATTAGCAGTAAAAAGAAAAATTGAGTCTCATTTCCTATGTACAAAGGTTAAGCGGAAATAAACATAAACGTAAAAATCGTTTTACCCCAAGGTTGGTTGATTAGTCATCCTGGCTTGAAGCGGGTTAAAAAAAATATTAACCGTATGACGTTTTCACTATCAGTTATATAGATTAACATACATGTATTACAAAGTGAGCGGCAATTAGGTAAAAATGAGTGGATGGGTAGAAACACCAAAATACACAAAGAATTTGTAATAGAGATTAACCAAATTGAAAAGGATATTTATGCATAACATAAGATAACAAAAAAAAGAAGGTTAATTGGGGCTTGAAATTAGTAGAAATGATCAGACAGTACTCCCCAAGATTCCGATTCAGAGTATGCTCCTATCCACCAATAAATGTAATCACTATCAGAAACGAAATAATCCTTTATTTTTTAAGTCCACCAACTTTTTTTCTAAAAAAGAAAGAAGAATAGGAACGAAACAAGGATATTTATTTTTATATATTTAGAAAATAAAATAGCATTTCTGTCATGAATACTAAACTAATAGGATGTCTAATTCGTTTTCGTAATTGAAAACCACGATGGGCTGAAATACCCATTTTTTTTTTACTAAGGAGTATTTTATTAAACGATTAAGTTATTACTCAACAAATATAAATGAAAATTTGTAAAGGATGAGATGAATTCCGAAGCACTTTTTTTTATTCTTAGAATTTGAGCAGACAGAATTCCATTGGTATAATTCGGGACCCCAGATATATTTATATTTAATCTATTTTAGAACACATCATATCCATCTAAATAATACTAATCTGGTCCTTAGATTTATTTATGGCCCCTGAGGAGCCGTATGAGGCGAAGACCTCATGTACGGTTTTGTAATAGCGGTGAGAATAGTAATGTTATCACCGACTAGGATTATCTAACAGTTTAAGTACAGTTGATATAGTTGAGGCACAATCAAAATATGGTTTTTGGGGATGGAATTTGTGGCGTCAACCTATAGGTTTTATCATTTTTCTAATTTCTTCCCTAGCGGAATGCGAGAGATTACCGTTTGATTTACCAGAAGCGGAAGAAGAATTAATAGCAGGTTATCAAACTGAATATTCCGGTATTAAATTTGGTTTATTTTACGTTGCTTCTTATCTAAATCTATTAATTTCCTCATTATTTGTAACAGTTCTATACTTAGGCGGTTGGAATATTTCTATTCCGTATATATCTATTCTGGAGCTATTTGAAAGGGATCAAATTTTTGGAACAACAATTGGTATCTTTATTACATTAGCTAAAACTTATTTGTTCTTGTTTATTTCTATCGCAACAAGATGGACTTTACCTAGGTTAAGAATGGATCAACTATTAAATTTTGGATGGAAATTTCTTTTACCGATTTCCCTTGGTAATCTATTATTAACAACGTCTTTCCAACTCTTTTCACTCTAAATTGAAAATGAATCCAACATATTCATTATTTGTTTTAAACAAGAGAAAGAAACAAAGATCAAATTATTCATAGATAATTACAATATGCTTCCTATGATAACCGGGTTCATGAATTATGGTCAACAAACCCTACGAGCTGCAAGGTATATTGGTCAAGGTTTCATGATTACCTTATCCCACACAAATCGTTTACCTGTAACTATTCAATATCCCTATGAAAAATTAATAACATCGGAACGCTTCCGCGGTCGAATACATTTCGAATTTGATAAATGCATTGCTTGTGAAGTATGTGTTCGAGTATGTCCTATAGATCTGCCTGTTGTTGATTGGAAATTGGAAACTAATATTCGAAAAAAACGATTGCTTAATTACAGTATTGATTTTGGAATTTGTATATTTTGTGGTAATTGTGTTGAGTATTGTCCAACAAATTGTTTGTCAATGACTGAAGAATATGAATTTTCAACTTATGATCGTCACGAATTGAATTATAATCAAATAGCTTTGGGTCGTTTACCAATGTCAGTAATTGACGATTACAGTATTCGAACAATTTTGAATTCACCTCAAACAAAAAATGGGTAAACCCATTAATTTTCTTAAAAAAAGAATGCAAAACTGTTGAATTATATAAAGAATTTAATTAAAAACTTGTATATTATTTATATATTATTTATATAATAATATTAAGTATTAAGGCTCATTCTTTTAATTCTTTTAATATAATATATTCGTAATTACTTTCTTGAAATAGATAGGTTGAAAATACACTTTAGAATAAAAAAGGCGAGACTGTCTAATAATTGTATCTACATCAATTCATATCCACTAGATTCTAATTTCACTCTATTAGAAACATATTAAAAACAAATTCCCCGGTTAAATTAATAAAGTCATGAAAAGGATTTCGATTTTTTTCTTATTTTAATAATATAATGGATTTGCCTGGACCAATACATGATTTTCTTTTAGTTTTTCTGGGATCCGGTCTTCTAGTAGGAGGTCTGGGAGTGGTATTACTTCCCAACCCAATATTTTCAGCCTTTTCCTTAGGATTTGTTCTTGTTTGTATATCTTTATTGTATATTCTAGCAAATTCCCATTTTGTAGCTGCTGCACAACTCCTTATTTACGTGGGGGCCATAAATATTTTAATCATATTTGCTGTGATGTTCATGAATGATTCAGAATATTCCACAGATTTCAAGCTGTGGACTATTGGAGATGGGATTACTTCATTGGTTTGTACAACTATTCTTTTTTCATTAATTTCTACTATTCTCGATACGTCTTGGTATGGGGTTATTTGGACTACAAGATTAAACCAAATTTTAGAGCAAGATTTAATAAGTAATAGTCAACAAATAGGAATTCATTTATCAACAGATTTTTTTCTTCCATTTGAACTCATTTCAATAATTCTTTTAGTTGCTTTGATAGGTGCAATTTCTGTGGCTCGTCAATAAAAAAAAAAGTTCTAATTTAGTAAAGACCAAAGAAAACTTGGTGTGTATATTTTTTTTGTTCATTCAATTAAATTTGATTGAATACTATTTCATATTTTAAATAGCAATTTTGATATTTGATATATATTTGAAAAATTTTTCCCTAATATAGTTTTTATTCATCCTTTTTTGTTATATTCTAATTGATTGAATCCAGTGAATTATTTTTATTATTCATATTGAAATGAATCAAAATTGATAAGGAGTTGCTGAATGATACTCGAGCATGTACTTGTTTTGAGTGCCTATTTATTTTTGATTGGTCTTTATGGATTGATCACGAGTCGAAATATGGTTAGGGCTCTTATGTGTCTTGAACTTATACTCAATGCAGTGAATATGAATTTCGTAACATTTTCTGATTTTTTTGATAATTCCCAACTAAAAGGGGATATTTTCTGCATTTTTGTTATAGCAATTGCAGCCGCTGAAGCAGCTATTGGATTAGCTATAGTCTCGTCAATTTATCGTAACAGAAAATCAACTCGCATCAACCAATCGACCTTATTAAATAAGTAGCATAAAAAAAATTATAGGTTGAAATTTTCATATATAATAGGTTATTACTTACTCAATTATATTTGTGAAAATCTAAGAAATCAAAGTATTTTAGCCCCATTTTTTTATCAATTGAGCCAGAATTCATTAAAAAAATTCTATTAAAGGAAATCATTGCTTCATCTAGTATTTTAATATATCAGTTAGTTAGAAGTTTACTAGATTGAAAATTTATGACATTCAAAAAACTATAAATCCTATGTCACATTCAGTAAAAATTTATGATACCTGTATAGGATGTACTCAATGTGTCCGAGCATGCCCTACAGACGTATTAGAAATGATACCTTGGGATGGATGTAAAGCTAAGCAAATAGCTTCTGCTCCAAGAACCGAGGATTGTGTTGGTTGTAAGAGATGCGAATCTGCCTGTCCAACGGATTTTTTGAGTGTTCGAGTTTATTTATGGCATGAAACAACTCGAAGCATGGGTCTAGCTTATTAATACGTTACCGAAAACCTCATTTGAATAAATTTGGAATACATTTTATTTTTTTTATTGACAAGTACTCGTACTCAAAAAAGTTAAATTATATTTTTTTATTTATATATTTTTTTGAGTACGTGTTCTTTGGACCTGGTGTATCTTGTTTTTACCACGAATTATTTTCCTTGGTTAACAATAATTGTTGTTTTTCCAATATCTGCCGGTTCGTTAATGTTATTTCTCCCGCATAGGGGAAATAAAGTCAATAAGTGGTATACTATATGCATTTGTATCTTAGAACTTCTTCTAACGACCTACGCTTTTTGTTATAATTTTAAAATGGACGATCCATTAATTCAACTGTCCGAAGATTATAAATGGATCAATTTTTTTGATTTTTACTGGAGACTGGGAATAGATGGACTTTCTATAGGAACGATTTTACTGACGGGATTTATTACTACTTTAGCAACTTTAGCGGCTTTTCCAGTTACTCGGGATTCCCGATTATTCCATTTCCTGATGTTAGCAATGTACAGCGGTCAAATAGGATCATTTTCTTCTCGGGATCTTTTACTTTTTTTCATCATGTGGGAATTAGAATTAATTCCCGTTTATCTACTTTTATCCATGTGGGGCGGAAAGAAACGTTTGTATTCAGCTACAAAATTTATTTTATACACTGCAGGAAGTTCTATTTTTTTATTAATAGGAGTTTTAGGTATAAGTTTATATGGTTCGAACGAACCAACATTAAATTTAGAACTATTAGCTAATCAATCTTATCCTGTCACACTCGAAATACTATTTTATATTGGATTTCTTATTGCTTTTGCCGTCAAATCACCGATTATACCTTTACATACTTGGTTACCTGACACCCACGGCGAGGCACATTACAGTACCTGTATGCTTCTCGCTGGAATCTTATTAAAAATGGGAGCATATGGGTTAGTTCGAATTAATATGGAGTTATTACCTCACGCCCATTCTATGTTTTCTCCTTGGTTGATGGTAGTCGGTACAATCCAAATAATTTATGCAGCTTCAACATCTCCCGGTCAACGTAATTTAAAAAAGAGAATAGCCTATTCTTCTGTATCTCATATGGGTTTTATAATTATAGGTATTGGTTCTATAACGGATCCTGGGCTTAATGGAGCTATTTTACAAATAATCTCTCATGGATTTATTGGCGCAGCACTATTTTTCTTGGCAGGAACGAGTTATGATAGAATTAGGCTTGTTTATCTTGATGAAATGGGTGGAATGGCTATCTCCATTCCAAAGATATTTACAATGTTCACTATCTTATCGATGGCTTCCCTTGCATTACCGGGTATGAGTGGTTTTGTTGCAGAATTAATCGTTTTTTTTGGAATAATTACCAGCCAAAAATATTTCTTAATTTCAAAAATTTTAATTATTTTTGTAATGGCAATTGGAATGATATTAACTCCTATATATTTATTATCTATGTCACGCCAAATGTTTTATGGATACAAGTTAATTAATGTCAAAAACTTTTATTTTTTTGATTCTGGACCCCGAGAGTTATTTCTTTCAATCTCTATTCTTCTACCCATAATTGGTATTGGTATTTATCCTGATTTTGTGCTATCATTAGCAAGTGACAAGGTCGAATACATTTTATCTAATTATTTTTATGGATAGTTTTCAGGAAATAAAAAAAAGCATTAAATTGAATTGTAATCAGAAGTCCTTGATCTTTGTATTGTGAGAACCTTTTGAATCATTGTATTACTTGATTCAAAAGGTTCTTGATGATTTACTACTAACAACTAAATTCAGTAAATTAGATTTCTTAACTTAATATGAAGTTATATAGATGCTATTCTTTGTTATTTGGATTCCTTTCTTTTTTGATTAATGTTTTATTTAATTCGATGTAAATGAACCATAACTATGTAAACCTATTCCTAAAAGATTGACGCCAAAATAGCATATCCAAATTAAAAGAAAGCCTATGGAAGCCACAATTGCAGAATTTATACCCCGAGCATTCCTATTTGTTTTAATATGTAAATAAATTGCGAATATGGTCCAAGTAATAAATGCCCAGGTTTCTTTTGGATCCCAATTCCAATATGAACCCCACGTCTCATTAGCCCATACAGCTCCTGAAAGAATTCCGACGGTTAAAAATATAAATCCAAGACTAATAATACGAAAACTCCAATAATCTAATTGTTCAATCAATTGATACCTATAATAATTTCTAGAAAAACTAAAATTAATGTTTTGTTGTAGTAAAACAGAATTTCTTTCATTTATGTAGTAAAGTAAATCAAAAGAAAATAATTCATTTAATAAAAAATGTTTTTTAATATTCTTTTTCCAAAAAGTGGGTCCGACTTTGCGAAATGTAATGACTAAAAGAGCTATTGATAATAATGATCCGCATAATAGAGCGCCATAGCCTAATATCATCATACTTACGTGCATCATTAACCACTGGGACTGGAGAGCTGGTACTAATATTGCAGACTGAGGCATTTTGTTTAAAAAACCCGAAGTAGCAAAACCCTGAATAAAAAGAGCACTTGGCGCAGTTATTGCGTTTAAATGATTTTTTTTTTTTTTATTAAAATAGGAAATCATATGAATAATTGAAAAAGCCCACGAAAGAAAAATTAATGATTCATATAAATTACTTAATGGAAAATGTCCTGAATAAATCCAACGAGTGAATAATAATCCTGTTATACCAAAAAACGTAATTATGATTCCTTTATCTGATGAATCAAAAAATCCTATGATTTCATCTAAATTAACTACTAAAGTTAAAAAATAAATTGTCAGTACAATTGAAACGATCGAAAAAGATATATGAGTTAATATATGCTCTAAAATTGAAAAAATCATAAAAAATTTGTTAAAAATTAATAAATTAATACTGGGTTTTACCCAATTTTAGAAAAAATTGGGTATTAATTTGATTATAAAACTTATAATATCTCTTTGATAAGATCTTATGCCGCTACTCGGACTCGAACCGAGATGCTTTAGCACTGCTTCCTAAGAGCAGCGTGTCTACCAATTTCACCATAGCGGCAACTTGTTCAAAACAATACTAACAAGTTTTTATTTAATCGTCGAGATTCTAATTTAAATTAAAGAAGCCAATTCAATGGAATTTACAATTGATTTCATTTATTTATTCACTTATTGTGGATAGATCCTTTTATAATTAAAATTTAGATTCCAAGTAAAGAATATAAGAATTCAGAGAAATAATAATTTCTAAAGGTATAAAATGCAAAATGTTGCATTTAAATTAATTAATTTCAAGAACCTATGGATTTCGCTTAAAGATCTTGTATTGCCTCTTAAGAGGCAATACAAGATCTTTATTTATGATTGCATCAAGGTAGTGATAGGGAAAATCAGAATCCCCCCTTTTTATTTTTTATCTATATATTATCTTTTTTTTATATGTATTATAAAATATTTGTTTTTAAGTTAGGCTAATTCTAATTATTCTAGTGTTTTTTATTTATTTTGTTGTACAAAAAAACTTTTTGAATTACCTGTCGAAAGCGATTTCCCTAACGAAAAAGCTTTCAACGATGTCCAATATCCCTTCCTTTTCCAAATTTTTTTACGAATACGCTTTTTCGAGATAGAAGTACGTTTTTTTGGAACTGCCATTCAAAAATGAAAAAAGTTTTTCAGTGGTATAATTGGATGTCAAAGACATTTATTATTCTATTCTTTCGTACTCCATATCAAGTGATTTTTTTCTTTCCAATTTTATTATATATTATTTTCAAAACAAAAAAGACATTCAAAAGTTTAAAACCCAACTTTTTTTTTATCAAATTTGGTTATTAATTTTTTTTATTTAATGTTTGAAATCCGTACGAGAGTGCTCATTTAATTAATCTATACCGATGGATTATATTATCAAAAAAAATTATGAAATTTATTCACTTCATATGTAAAAAAAAATATCGATTATAATAATATTTCTTACAAAAAAAAGCTCACTTAGCGTATTGGAAGACAATCATGAAATTACATAATTAAAATTCATTCTTTAATAATTCTAAATAATCAAACGCAAATACCTTTTTTAGGTAAAGTTTTTTTATTAAAAAATTAATATTAAGTATTTTTTTGTCGTGTAAATCTTTGTTCTATTCTTAATATATGTATATAAATTATTGTAATACGGAATTATAATTCACTTTTTCTGGATCTGCATAAAATCACAATTTTATTTAGTAATAATAAAAAAAATACAAATAATTTTTTTGACAGTAACTTAGTAATATTATTTAATCACTTCTCATTTTTAGATTTGAATATATATTTCTTTTCAAAGATTTATGAAGGATTATACTAATTCGAAAAAATTTCTATTTAGGTTTTAAATCAGTACTTTTTTATTGTCCCCTTTGAAAAAAATATATATATATAAACCAGTGAATAAGAAATAATAAATTTAAGAATAAAATAAAAAGGGTTTTTTATTTTATGGAACATACATATCAATATTCATGGATCATCCCCTTCATTCCACTTCCAGTACCTATTTTACTAGGAGTTGGACTTCTACTTTTTCCGACAGCAACAAAAAACCTTCGACGTATGTGGACTTTTCTGAGTATTTTTTTGTTAAGTATAGTTATGATCTTTTCACTCTATCTATCTATTCAACAAATTTTTCTAAGTTGTATTCATCAAAATGTATGGTCTTGGACCATAAATAATGAATTTTCTTTTGAGTTCGGTTACTTTATTGATCCGCTTACTTCTATTATGTTAATATTAATTACAACTGTTGGAATTTTGGTTGTGATTTATAGTGATAACTATATGTCTTATGATCAAGGATATCTGAGGTTTTTTGCTTATATGGGTTTTTTTAATACTTCAATGTTAGGATTAGTTACTAGTTCTAATTTGATCCAAGTTTATTTTTTTTGGGAATTAGTTGGAATGTGTTCGTATTTATTAATAGGTTTTTGGTTCACACGAACTATTGCAGCGGATGCTTGTCAAAAAGCTTTTGTAACTAATCGTGTAGGGGATTTTGGTTTATTATTAGGAATTTTAGGTCTTTATTGGATAACTGGCAGTTTCGAATTTCAGGATTTGTTCGAAATATTCAATAATTTAATTTTAAATAATAGAGTAAATCTCTTATTCCTTACTTTGTGTGCATTTTTATTATTTGTGGGTCCTATTGCTAAATCCGCACAATTTCCTCTTCATGTATGGTTACCTGATGCCATGGAGGGCCCTACTCCTATTTCGGCTCTTATACATGCTGCTACTATGGTAGCGGCGGGAATTTTTCTTGTAGCTCGTCTTCTTCCTCTTTTTATAGTTATCCCTTCTATAATGTATATAATATCTTTGATAGGTATAATAACAGTACTCTTAGGAGCCACTTTAGCTCTTGCTCAAAAAGACATTAAGAGAGGTTTAGCCTATTCTACAATGTCTCAACTGGGTTATATGATGTTAGCTCTAGGTATGGGGTCTTATCGATCCGCTTTATTTCATTTGATTACTCATGCTTATTCGAAAGCTTTGTTGTTTTTAGGATCTGGATCCATTATTCATTCAATGGAAGCTATAGTTGGATATTCTCCCGATAAAAGTCAGAATATGATTCTTATGGGTGGTTTGACAAAACATGTGCCGATTACAAAAACTGCCTTTTTAGTAGGAACACTTTCTCTTTGTGGTATTCCCCCCCTTGCTTGTTTTTGGTCTAAAGATGAAATTCTTAATGATAGTTTGTTGTTTTCACCAATTTTTGCAATAATAGCTTGTTCAACAGCGGGATTAACCGCATTTTATATGTTTCGGATTTATTTACTTACTTTTGAAGGACATTTAAACACTTATTTTATAAATTACAGTGGAAAAAAAAGTAGCTCCTTCTATTCAATCTCTTTATGGGGTAAAGAAGAAGAAAAAAAACTTAATAGAAATTTTTGGTTAGTACCATTATTAACAATGAATAATACGAAAAGAACTTCTTTTTTTGGCAATAAAACATATAAAATTAGTAATAATGTAAGAAATAAAACTTTTATTACTGTTGAAAATTTTGGACTTAATACAAGAACTTTCTATTATCCCCATGAATCAGACAATACTCTTCTATTTCCTATGCTTGTATTGCTTTTATTTACTTTGTTTATTGGAGTCATAGGAATTCCTTTCAATCAAGAAGGAATAGACTTTGATATATTATCAAAATTATTTACGCCGTCGATAAACCTTTTGCATAAAAATTCACAAAATTTTGTAGATTGGTATGAATTTTTGAAAAATGCAACTTTTTCAGTCAGTATAGCTTTAGTTGGAATATTTATAGCATACTGTTTATATAATCCTTTTTA